ATTTGTCCAGATTTCGAGAAAAAGTATTTCGTGTTTTTCATTTCCATTCCCATAAGAATGAATACTATGATTCGCATTTCGAACAGGCATGAATACAGCATCTATAGGAAAACTACCGTCTTTCGCGTTATTTGGTGTTTTCATACGATATCCCCGATGCCTCTCGACTTGTAATTCAATACAAAAATCAATGGGTTCCGTTAGGCTAGCTATATGCTGTGTAGTATCAACTATTTCTACAGAAGGTGGTGAGATGATGTCTTGAGCAGTTACGGATCCTGGACCCTTAACACAAATAGATGCGTTGCGAGTTCCATACAGATTACTTCTCAATACAATTTCTTTCAAATTCATTAAAATTTCATGTACGGATTCTTCAATCCCTGCTATGTTAGAATATTCATGTGGTATCTTCTCAGATTTTGCACGTGTGATACAGGTTCCTTCCATTTCTCCAAGCAAAGATCGTCGCATCGCGATGCCTATTGTATCCCCTTGACCTCTCATAAGCGGAAACACGATAAAACGGGCATAATTAAGACGCTTGCTGTCTACTCTTGATTCAACACACTTCCACTGTAGTGGCCGAATTGCTATTTCCTCTTGAAGCATAGTACTATTATTTGATCGTTGAATCATTTATTTCTATTTATTTCTCTTGAACTTGAAATTGGTTCAATTTTGATTTCTACACACGTCTTTTTCTCGGGGGTCTACATCCATTATGTGGTAAAGGGGTTACGTCCCGTATCAAACTTACGCGTATACCACTTCTACAAATGGCTCGTAATGCTGCATCTCTTCCGGGACCAGGACCCTTTATCATGACTTCTGCTCGTTGCATACCCTGATTGACTACTGTATGAAGGGCGTTTCCCGCTGCGGTTTGGGCAGCAAATGGTGTTGCTTTTCTTGCGGTTCTGAATCCGCAAGTACCGGCGGAGGCCCAAGAAACCACCTGACCCCGTACATCTGTAACCGTTACTATGGTATTATTCAAACCGGCTTGAACATGAATAACCCCTTTTGGTATTCTACGCCCACTCTTACGTGAACTAAAACGCCCGCCCCTGCGTGAACTGAGATGTCCTTTCCTACGTGAACCAACTCTTGGTCTTATTATAATAGGTTTTGCCATATTTTGTCATCTCATAAATGGGAGTCAGAGATATATGGATATATCCATTTCATGTTAAAACAGATTATTTGGACATTTAGAGAGCCTCTATTGTCGATTTTTAGTTTAGATTCGAAGGATTATCCTTGTCTCTGTTTATGTCTCGGGTTGGAACAAATTACTATAATTCGTCCCCGCCTACGGATCAGTCGACATCTTTGACAAATTTTACGAACGGAGGCCCTTATTTTCATATTTGTAATTCCTCAATTTTTAATCTTTTAATCTACTCTTTGGAAGAAAATAAGTCTCTTGCAATTTTGAGATACGAGTCCCCACGAAAGTAGTGTGAGTGTTGAAAAAGTCACCTAGTCATTTGAATCTTTGTTGTTGAGTCGATAAATGATACGTCCCTTGGTTGAATCGTAACGACTTACTTCGATTTTTACTCTATCTCCTGGTAGTATCCGTATAAAACCACATCGGATCTTTCCTGAAATATACCCTAGAATCAGATCTTCATTATCTAAACGAACCCGGAACATCCCATTGGGGAGTGATTCCGTAATTAAACCTTCGTAAACCCATTTTTGTTCTTTCATTCGAGGTAATCCCTTTGAAGTATCAATTCATGGAAGAAGAGTGATATTGGTATGCTTTTTTTTGTCACAAATAGGAATAGGAAGTTACCGACCCAATTCGGATACCAGAAAGATCACCATATATAACACAAAATTTCCCCCCCGATTCTTTCTAGTCGAGCCTCTCGATCTGTCATTATGCCTCGAGAAGTAGAAAGAATTACAAGCCCCATTCCTCCTAAAATCTTAGGGATTTGTTGATAGTTAGAATAGATTCGTACACCGGGTCGGCTGATACGTTTTAAAATAGTTCGATATGGCCCTTTTCTATACCTTCTTCTATATCGTAGGGTTGAAACTAAGAAATTTGTGTTCCTTTCTCGATGTTTCCTCACGTTTTCGATAAAGCCTTCTCGTAGAAGTATTTTCACAATGTTTTCGGTGATATTAGTAGATGCTATTCGAACCAGTTCTTTGTTATGCATCTCTGCGTTTCGGATAGAAGTTAGTATGTCGCCAATAGTGTCCCTACCCATGATGAGCTATAATCATTGGTGCCTTCGATTTTTTTTTATTATCAACATGCTCTTTTTTTTCTTTATCAATTATTACTATTTAAGGGATATACGTGAGACACAATCTACTAATTCATTGAATCTATTTCAGAGACACTCAAACTATCGCGGTCTCGTCTATGAGTCTTTATAATACCTCAGGGGCTAATGAGACTATTTTAGTAAAATTCAACTGTCTCAATTCCCAAGCGATCGCACCAAAGACTCGAGTTCCTTTTGGATTGCCTTTTTGATCAATGACAACTGCAGCATTGTCATCATATTGTATTATCATGCCATTGTCACGTTTGAGTTCTTTACATGTACGTACAACTACAGCTCTGATCACTTCTGATTTTTCTAGAGGCATATGAGGCACTGCTTCTTTGATTACAGCAACAATAATGTCACCAATATGAGCATATTGGCGATTACTAGCTCCTATGATTCGAATACACATCAATTTTCGAGCTCCGCTGTTGTCCGCTACATTTAAATGGGTCTGAGATTGAATCATAGCTTTTTTTGATCTTTTCTTTCAATCCAAAGAAAGGGCAAAAGAAAAAAGAAATATTGTTTGGCCAGAAAAAAACCAACCACAGGTTGGTTTTCATCAGAAATACCCCTTTCCTTTGTTTGCATATCCCTATTCGACAATAAGGAATTGAGTTCGTATAGGCATTTTGGACGCAGCTATTGAAATAGCTTCTCTGGCTACTTTTGCTGATACCCCAACCATTTCATAAAGTATTCGACCCGGTTTCACAACAGATACCCAATATTCGGGCGATCCTTTCCCCGAACCCATACGTGTTTCCGTTGGTCTTATTGTAACAGGTTTGTCTGGAAATATGCGTACCCATACTTTTCCACCACGACGTGCATACCGTGTCATTGCTCGTCGTCCTGCTTCTATTTGTCTAGATGTGATCCAAGCCGGCTCAAGTGCCTGAAGAGCGTATCTACCGAAACAAATCCGGTTGCCTCGATAAGAAACGCCCCGCATTCTTCCTCTATGTTGTTTACGGAATCTGGTTCTTTTTGGGTTATAGTTGATGGTTGTTTCACAATTCCATCTCTACTGCAGAACTGGACATGAGAATTTCTTCTCATCCAGCTCCTCGCGAATGAAACGATTCAATAATATTAGAGATAGGTATTCAATGAATAATACACTGAATCATACGATTCTTTTTTTTTAGATCTAAGATTGTATACACGAATAGACGTATAGATATTTCTATACATCTAGAATCGAATTTCATTTCGAATTTCTTTTTGCTATAATAGATAGATAACCAATCTTGATTTGGACTTTTAGTGAATATCCTAAAACGTCGTAAGGCTTTCGCGGGCGAACATTGACTCTTTCAAGATCTGGTTCATCCGAAGGGTCAGTCCATGACCTTTCAGAATAACTGAATTGGTTTCTGGTGCGTTCCGCCATCCTACCCACTGAATTATTAGAATTCGTTTTCAATAGAATCTTCTGCAGTCACAGGTTCCGTCGTTCCCATCACTTCTTGCTGAATGGCTAGGCCGAATTAATTTTCTGCAATGGAGCTCGTAATTGAATTTGTTGTTCCTGAGTCAATTTCCTCAGCCTTTAATTGACTTGATGCTCTTTTTTTGTTTTAGGTTCTTCCTAAGTATTGATGCTTTATTACACTGCCTTTTCTGAGATAATTCATAGACCATACATATTGGAATCATATATCATGGATATTTTGGTTCTCTCTTTCTATCAACCCTCCATTTACCCGATCCTTTTCTTTCACAATCTAGAATCAGATTGATTTTTTTTATGTAAAAAGATTTCAGTTGCTACAACTCTCTGATCAATCGATCATAGAGTGACTGATTCCTTGGATCCAGATAATACGAAGCAATGAGCTGGTTATTAGTTCTATAGTTATTAGTTCTATAGTTATGAGTTCTATCGTTATTAGCTCTTACTCCTATTCTGGTATGGGCCATCCCCCTTTGAACCCTAACTTAAACCTAAAGGAAATAACTGACGAGTCACACACTAAGCATAGCAATTATATCAAAGGATCAATCCAATTTTGATTCAACCCTATAGAATAGAATCGAATAAAAATAAAAAAGAATTGCTCATTTCTGATTGCTCATTTCTGATTGAACGAAAAGGGATGAAAGAGTTTGTCATTTTGTGTTCCATCTTGGATAGAACGGAAATCAAAAGAAAGTATCCTTATTCCTCGCCCGCAAATATCCAAATTTTGATGCCTAATACCCCATAAACCATTCGAACTGTATATGAACAATAATCAATTTTAGCTCGAATGGTTTGTAGCGGAACCCTCCCTTCTCTGATCCATTCGACACGTGCAATTTCTTTTCCGTCGATACGGCCTGCAATTTGTACTTGAATTCCTTTTGTATTCCCTGGGGTAATGGATTTTTCAATTGCGGTTCTCATTACCTTTCGAAATGCAACTCTTTCTTTTAATTGTTTGGCTATGTATTCTGCAAGAATAGTAGGCTGTCCATAGGGCTTTGTAATTATTGTGATAGCAATGTTGAGTTTATGGTTCACAGAATGAAACCCTTTTTCTACATTGGTCTGTAATTCTTTGATTCTTTGTGGTTTTCCCTTTCTTAAAAATTTTGGCAAGTCTGGGAAGCTCGTATAGATTACGACCTTTATCACATCGCTACTTTTTTGAATCTCTATACGTGAAATGATTGTCTCATCGGAGGGTCGGTTTTTTTTTACATTTTTCTTTATACAATCACGTACAAAATTTTTGATACAATCACGTATTTTTTGATCTTCCTGAAGACCTTTGGAGTAATTTTTGGGTTCTGCAAACCAAAGGGAATGATGTCTTTGGGTTGTACCAAGTCTCAAACCAAGTGGATTTATTTTTTGTCCCATATACCCTCACTCTCCTTATTAGCCCAGTTCAATTTCAATCTGTCCTGATCTCTCATATAGAAATACCTCTTTCTTATATCTGTATATTTAGTATATATATCTATCCATCTTTTTTTATCCATATTTGATCTTTTGATATATCTTTCAATACAATAGTTATATGACAGGTGGTTCTTTTTATGGGATAACTATGTCCTCGCGCTCGAGGTTTTAACTTTTTCCTGATAGTACCCCTGTTGACTTCGGCTTTACTAATGATTAAATCCGTTTTCTTTAACCCCATATTGTGACTCGCATTGGCTGCTGCAGAATAAACCAATTTTAAAATAGGGGAACATGCTCGATAAGGCATGAGTGCTAATATCATAAGTGTTTCTTTGTAGGAACGTCCACGAATCTGATCAATGACTCTTCGCGCTTTGTGAGCAGACAGACGGATATGTTGACCTAAAGCGTATACGTCTCTACTGTTGTTCTTGTTTATCATCAGGTTTACCTCCCACGAATGAACGATGAGCACCTAATATCTACTTTTTTAATTCAGATTAACGACGAGATTTATTGTCGTTTCTCGTATGTTCCCGGAAATTAAGAGTAGGTGCAAATTCTCCCAATTTTTGACCTACCATACGCTCTGTTATATAAACAGGCAAATGCTCTTTTCCATTATGAATGGCGATTGTATGTCCGATCATTGTGGGTATAATGGTAGATGCTCGGGACCAAGTTATTATTATTTCTTTTTCCCCCTTGCTGTTGAGTTTCTCAATTTTTCCTAATAAATGATTCGCAACAAAAGGATTTTTTTTTTTTGAACGTGGCACAGCTACTTACTCCTATCTTTTTTCTTTTGTAAAGACGAAGAAACATATTCGATGTTCAAGATTTTCCTATTTAGTACGTCGACGAAGAATGAAACGATTGCTATATTTATTCCGTTTTCTACTTCTTCTTCCAAGTGCAGGATAACCCCAAGGGGTTGTGGGGTGTTTTCTACCAATGGGGGCCCTTCCTTCGCCACCCCCATGGGGATGGTCGACAGGGTTCATAACCACTCCTCTGACTACAGGACGCTTACCTAGCCAACGCTTAGATCCGGCGCTACGCAGCAAACTTTTCTGGCTCACCCCAACATTACCCACTTGTCCGACTGTTGCTGAGCAGTTTTTGGAGATCAAACGGACCTCCCCGGATGGTAATCTTAATGTGGCCCATTTACCTTCTTTTGCAATCAGTTTTGCTACAGTCCCCGCTGCTCTAGCCAACTGTCCACCTTTTCCAAGTGTGATTTCTATGTTATGTAGGGCTGTGCCTAAGGGCATATGGGTTGAAGTAGATTCGTCTGTTTGATCAATCAAAACCTCTTCCCAAACTGTACAAGCTTCTTTCCAAAGCATACGGCTTTCTGAATGTATAGGAGGATATCTATACGGATGGATCCTATATGAATCATATGATGAAGTATCACATGAGTGGATAGATAGGCATCCAAATATGCTGAATCACTCATGTGATGATAGTCTACATTCTCGGTCTCTCCGTTCCGTCATCTGGCTTATGTTCTTCAGGTAGCATTCAGACCGAATGACTCTATGAAATTACGTCGATACTTCCAAATATTAGGGGTAACGTAGGAGACATCTCTCTTTTTCCCCGGGGGGTAGAATTACCACTGCTTAGCTTTCAATTCGCCTCTGACCATCAAATGAAATGTGCATAATCTTTCTTCTTCTCTTTGAAACTAAAGGGCGTTTCTGGTTCTGTCGGTGCTTCAAACAATTTTGTCTTCTCCATATTACCATATCTCTAGAGTCAATAATTTTATATGAGGAACTACTGAACTCAATCACTTGCTGCCGTTACTCTTCAGTTTTCTGTTGAGGTCTATTCCGTAGAGGCATTCAAATAGGATCCGTGATCGATTTCTAGGTTTCGTTGTAAACCTGATTGGTTACTTCCAATTACGTAAATCCATGGTGCAAACCGCACTCAAAGGTAGGGCATTTCCCATTGAGATAGGAACTTCTGTACCCGAACCAATGGTATCTCCAATTCTCGCCCCTCTGGGATGTAAAATATAGTTCTTCTCACCATCCCGATAGTGTATGAGACAAATGTGTGCATTTCGATTAGGGTCGTATTCTATGGTTACGATTCTCCCAGATATGTCTTTTTCATTCCGTCGAAAATCGATTTGACGGTATAGACGCTTATGCCCTCCCCCTCTATGCCTTGCGGTAATGATTCCTCTGGCATTCCGCCCTTTCCCACAATGACGCTTTCCAGAGATCAAATTCTTTCGTGGATTGGATTTCACTCGACTGTCTGCGGCCCCATTGCGTGTGCTCGGGGTAGAAGTTTGGTATAAATGGATCGCCGTGTTATTCAGTATTTTGATTGAAGCTCTTTTCTTTCTAGCGAAAGGGGTGGAATAGAATAACCTGGTTGAAGCGTAATGATCATACGTCTGTAATGCATTGTATGTCCCCTAATAGGTCCCATTCTTCGACCCTTTCCCGGGAGCCGATGACTATTCATAGCTATTACCTTAACCCCAAAGAAGAGTTCGACCCAATGCTTGATTTCGGTCCTAGTTGATCCTGATTCGACATTAGAAGTATATTGATTCTTCCCCACCAATAGCCTAACACTTTTTTCGGTAAATACTGCATATTTGATTCCATCCATAAATCCACTTTCTTTCCTATGAGTTCCAGTATTGATAAGAATTCGAGTTCTTACTGTTCATATGTTATAGTATGAATATACCACACCAATTCGTTCTCTATTAAGATTCGAATTCAAATCTACAGAATCGAACGAATCTTATAGAGAACTCTATCGAAATCGAACGCTATCGAAATCGAAGATCGAAAGAATTCTGAAAAACAAGAAAATTATATAATAGACATATAAAGTAAGATCGATTTCTCTGATGATGATGATACAGAGCCAGTTCCAATAGACTGAACTTATGAAACGCTCCCATCCCATTGGTGTGCATCCAGTAGGAATTGAACCTACGAATTCGCCAATTATGAGTTGGGCGCTTTAACCATTCAGCCATGGATGCTTGGATCATCATACATCGTGAATCAATCATTTCCAACCCTACCCATAACCATAACCATGCCAACAAAACCGCGGAGAGGCTATGAAGTCCAATTATGGATCTTCGAATTGAGAGAGATACTGAGAGAAATCAAGACTTTTGGCTATTTGTATTTGTTCGATTCATGGACCCAATTCGATTTCGTGGAATCTTTTACTTACCTTTTTTTCCACCAAGAACGTTTTCTGAAACTTTTTGACCCCCGAATTTGGAGTCTCCTCCTTTCGGGTTCACCAAGCAACCGATCTTTCACGAGCAAAGTTGTAGTACTGGTTAAGGGTGTAGTACTGATTCTAGTAGCGGTCCTTATATCTCGTATGCACCATCAAACTATGGTCGAAAGAAAAAATCTCTATTTGAGGGGGCTTCTTCCTCTACCTATGAATTCCATTGGACCCAGAAATGATGCATTGTTTCGTTCTTCCCATAGGTTGGTTGTTTCGCTCCTGTATCTTCCAAAAGGGAAAAAGATCTCTGAGAGTGGTTTCATGGATCCGAAAGGGAGTCCTTGGGTTCTCCCAATAACTCAAAAGTGTATCATGCCTGAATCTAACTGGGGTTCGCGGTGGTGGAGGAACTGGATCGGAAAAAATAGGGATTCTAGTTGTAAGATATCGAAAGAAACCCTAGCTGGAATTGAGATCTCATTCAAAGAGAAAGATATCCAATATCTGGAGTTTCTTTTTGTATCCTATACGACGGATGATCCGATCGCGCTCGGCAGGGACCACGATTGGGAATGGTTTGATGGCCTGTCTCCGAGGAAGAAGCGAAACAGAATCAACTTGAATTCGGGACAGCGATTCGAAATCTTAGTGAAACACTGGATTTGTTATCTCATGCCTGCTTTTCGTGAAAAAAGACCAATGGAAGGGAAGGGTTTCTTCAAACAACAGGGATCAGATTTTTTGAGGACGGTATCGAGAGAGAATTGGATTTGGTTAGACAATGTGTGGTTGGTAAACAAGGATCGGTTTTTTCGCAAGGTACGGAATGTCTCGTCAAATATTCACTCTGATTCCACAAGATCTAGTTTCGTTCAAGGAACGGATTCTAGCCAATTGAAAGGATCTTCGGATCAATCCAGAGATGCTTTCGATTCCATTAGGAATGAGGATTCGGAATCTCACACATTGATCAATCAAAGAGAGATTCAACAACTCAAAGAAAGATCGATTCTTTTGGATTGGGATCCTTCCTTTCTTCAAACGGAAGGAACCGAGATAGAATCAGACCGATTCCCGAACAGCCTTTCTGGAGATTCCTCAATGTCCCGGCTATTCGCGGAACGTGAGACGCAGATGATTCGTCATCTGCTTCCGGAAGAAATCGAAGAATTTCTTGGGAATCCTACAAGATCAATTCGTTCTTTTTTCTCTGACAGATGGTCAGAACTTCATCTGGGTTCGAATCCTACTGAGAGGTCCGATCCTAAATTGTTGAAGAAACAACACGATGTTTCTTTTGTCCCTTCCAGGCGATCGGAAACGAAAGAAATAGTGGATCTCTTCAAGATAATTCCGTATTTACAAAAGACCATCTCAATTCATCCTATTTCATCAGATCCGGGATGTGATAGGGTTCCGAAGTATGAACCGGATCTGGACAGTTCCAATAAGATTTCATTCTTGACCCAAAATCCATTTTTGGATTTCTTTCATCTATTCCATGACCGGAACAGGGTGGGGTACACGTTACACCACGATTTTGAATCCGAAGAGAGATTTTCAAAAATGGCAGATCTACTCATTCTATCAATCACCGAGCCGGATCTGGTGTATGATTATGATAGGGTATTTTTTCCCTTTTCTGAGGGATTCCACTCCGGGGATGAATCGAAAAAGAAATCTTTATTGGTTGTACCTCCTATTTTTTCTGAAGATCCAAAACCAAAAAGAGTGGTATTTGCTAGCAACAACATAATGGAGGCATTCAATCCATATAGATTGATCCGAAATCTGATTCAAATCCAATATAGCACCTATGGGTACATAAGAAATGTATCAAATCGATTCTTTTTACTGTTACTGAATCGATCCGATCGCAACTTCGACTATGGAATGAAAGGGGATCCAATAGGAAGTAAGACTCTGAATCATAGAACTAGAATGAAATATACGATCAACCAGCATCTCTCGAATTTGAAAAAGAGTCAGAAGAAAGGGTCCGACCCTCTTAGTTCTCGAACCGAGAGATCCATGAATCGGGATCCTAATGCATATAGATACAAATGGACCCAAAATTTCCAGGAACATTTGGAACATTTCATTTCTGAGGCTACGAGGCGTTTTCAATTTCAAGTAGTGTTCGATCGATATCATCATCATCGAGATCGATTCTGTATTCATCGATCTCGATATCGATTCCGTATTCATCTGAATCGATTAGGTATTCATCGATCTCGATTCCGTATTCATCTGAATCGATTCCGTATTCATCTGAATCGATTCCGTATTTCTCTGAATCGAGATCGCTTCTGTATTCATCTGAATCGCTTCCGTATTTCTCTGAATCGCTTCCGTATTCATCTGAATCGATTCCGTATTCATCTGAATCGATTCTGTAGTCATCTGAATCGATTCCGTAGGAATCCGACTCAATATTTGATTGATTTGGGCGAGTTTATGGCGAAACTGTCGAAGTCACATCCCTTTTTGACGAAGTCACCTCGTTTCCTTTTGTCGAAGGCATTCTTATTTTTCTCGAATTCACTTCCCTTTTGGTCGAAGTCACTTCTCTTTTTTTTGTCGAAGTCACTTCTCTTTTTGTCCTTTTTGTCGAAGTCACTTCCCTTTTTCTTTGTGAGTATCGGAAGTTCCCCCATTCCTGGGTCTGAGATTCCCATCTATATCTATGAATTGAAAGGGCCGAATGATCCACTCTGCAATCAGTTGTTAGAATCAATAGGTGTTCAAATCGTTCCTTTTAATAAACGGAAACCCTTCTTATTGGATGATCATGATTCTTCCAAAAAATCGAAATTCTTGATCAATGGAGGCACAATATCACCATTTTTGTTCAATAAGACAAAATGGATGATTGACTCATTCCCTACTAGAAAGAATTGCAGGAACGATTTTGATAACACGGATTCCTATTTCTCAATGACATCCCACGATCGAGACAATTGGCTGAATCCCGTGAAACCATTTCATCGAAGTTCATTGATATCTTCTTTTTCTAAAGCAAATCGACTTCGATTCTTGAATAATCCACATCACTCCTGGTTCTATTGTAACAAAAGATTCCCTTTTTATGTGGAAAAGGCCCTTCTCAAGAATTCGGATCTTACGTATGGACAATTCCTCAATATCTTGTTCATTCGCAACAAAAGATTTTCTTTGTGCGTCGGTAAAAAAAAACATGTTTTTTGGGAGCGAGATACGATTTCCCGAATCGAGTCACAGGTATCTAAGATATTCCTACCTAAGGATTTGCCACAAAGTGGTGACGAAACGTATAACTTGTACAAATCTTTCCATTTTCCAATGCGATCCGATCCATTCGTTGGTAGAGCTATTTATTCGATCGCAGACATTTCTGGAACACCTCTAACAGAGGGACAAATAGTCCATTTTGAAAGAACGGATTGTCCACCTCTTTCAGATATGCATCTATCTGATTCCGAAGGGAAGCAGTATCTCAATTTCAATTCAAACATGGGTTTGATTCACACTTCATGTGCTGAGAAATCCAAAAAGAGGAAAAAACGGAGTCTTAGGTTTAAGAAACGGGAGATGGATAGAACCCTTCAACGAGAGCGTGCTTTTTCAAATCTCTCAAAATGGAATCTGTTCCAACCATATATACCGTGGTTCTTTACTTTGACAGGGTTCAAATATCTAAAATTCGCCCTTTTAGATCCTTTTTCAAACCTAGTGAGCAGTCACATATCTATTTTTCAGGATATTCTGGAGACATCATGGTGGATTCTTCAGACAAAATTGTGGGCGATTCTTTCAAACTGGAATCTCAGTGAGATTTCGAGTCATTGTTTACAGACTCTTCTTCTGTCCGCAGAACTGATTCATCGAAATAATGAGTCACCCCTATGGCTGAGATCATCAAATGCTCGGGAGTTCCTCATCCTTTTCCTTCTTCTTGTTGCTGGATATCTCGTTGGTACACATCTTCTCTTTGTTTCCCGAGCCTTTAGTGAGTTACAGACGGATTTCAAAAAGATCAAATCTTTGATGATTCCATCATACATGATTGAGTTGCAAAAACTTCTGGATAGGTATCCTCCATCTGAGCAGAATTCTTTCTGGTTAAAGAATCTCTTTCTAGTTGCTCTGGAACAATTAGTCTATTTTCTAGAAGCAATATGGGGTTCTGCTTTTAACATGCTATTGGGTGGCGGTCCCACTTATGGGTTCAAATCCATAGGTTCTAAGAAGAAATTTTGGAATAGGAATCTCATGGGTATCATGGATTTCCTAAGGATCATACCAAATCCTATCAATCGAATCACTTTTTCGAGAAATACGAGACATCTAAGTCGTACAAGTAAAGAGATCTATTCATTGATAAGAAAAAACGTGAACGTTGAGTGGATTGATTATCGAAAGAAACTCGAATCCTGGGTCGCGACCAGTGATGTGATTGAGGATGAAGAAAGAGAATTCTTGGTTCAGTTGTTCACCTTAACGACAGAAAAAAGGATGGATCAAATGCTATTGATTCTGACTCATAGTGATGGTTTATCAAAGAATGACTCGAGTTATCAAATGGTTGAACAACAGGGATCAATTTACTTACGATACGTAGTTGACATTCATCAAAAGGATCTAATGAATTATGAGTTCAATAGATCCTGTTTAGCAGAAAGACGGATATTCCTTGCTCATTTTCAGACAATCACTTATTCACAAACCTCGTGTGGGGCTACTCGTTTTCATTTCCCATCTCATGGAAAACCCTTTTCGCTCCGCTTACCCCTATCCCCCTCTAGGGGTATTTTAGTGATAGGTTCGATAGGAACTGGACGATCCTATTTGGTCAAATCCCTCGCGACAAACTCCTATCTTCCTTTCATTACGGTAGTTCCAAACAAGTTCCTGGATCCCAATTACATTCCTTATCAGTATCAATTCGATCCTTTTGATAGTGAGCCTGAGGATCTTGCTAATGAGTATAACGATCTTTCTTATGGGTATCTTGAGAGTCTTGATATGCTGGATGTTGATGAGAGTGACGATATCGATAGCGATAGCGATAGCGATGATGACCTTGATATCGATGATATAAAGCTGCTAAATGCGCGACCTGAGGATAGACTACTACTAGATCCATTTAGTATCCGCATTCCATTGGAAATAGCAAAAGCAATGTCCCCTTGCATACTTTGGATTCCAAACATTCATGATCTGTCTGTGCGTGCGTCGAATACCTTATCCCTCGGTCTATTAGTGAACTCTCTCTCCAGGGATTGTGAAAGATGCTCCACTAGCAATATCCTTGTTATTGCTTCGACTCATATTCCCCAAAAAGTGGATCCCGCTCTAATAGCTCCGAATAAATTAAATACATGCCTTAAGCTACAAAGGCTTATTATTCCACAACAACGAAAGCACTTTTTCACTCTTTCATATACTAGGGGATTTCACTTGGAAAAGAAACTGTCCCATCCTAATGGATTCGGGTCCATAACCATGGGTTCCAGTGTACGAGATCTTGTAGCACTTACGAATGAGGCGCTATCCATTAGTATTGCACAGAAGAAATCCATTATAGACACTCATACAATTCGATCTGCTCTTCATAGACAAACTTGGGATTTTCGAGCCAAGGTAAGACCGGTTCAGGATCATGGGATCCTTTTCTATCAGATTGGAAGGGCTATTGCACAAAATGTACTTCTAAGGAATGGCCCCATAGATCCTATATCTATCTATCTGAAGAAGAGATTCCCTAGGGGTTCTTATTTGTCCAACTGGTACTTCGAGCTTGCAACGAGCATGAAGAGATTAACGATACTTCTTTATCTTTTGAGTTGTTCTGCCGGATCGGTCGCTCATGATCTTTGGTCTCTACCCGGACCCGATGAAAAAAATGGGATAATTTCTGATTTGGTTGAGACTGATTCTGCTCTAGTTCGTGGCCTATTAGAAGTATTCGAAGGAGAAGGCACTCTGGTGGGATCCTCTCGGACAGAAAAAGATGGCAGTCAGTTTGCTAATGATCGAGTGACATTGCTTCTTCGGTCTGAACGAAGGAATCCCTTAGATATGATGAAAAATGGATTTTGTTCTAGCGTTGATCAGAAATTTCTCTATGAAAAAGACGAATCGGAGTTTGAATTGGAAGACGGGGTTTCATTTAGAGAAAGAGACCGCGACCTGCAACAGATAGAGGAGGATTTCTTCAATGACATAGTTTGGTCTCCTAGAATATGGTACCCCGATCTATTTGGTTGGATCGAAAGTCCCAATGAATTGGGATTTCCCTATTGGGCCAGGTCATTTTTGGGCACGCGGATCATTTCTGATCAAGAGAATGATTGGGACCCTGCGAATCCATTCTTTTTCGATGCGCCTGTGTTTTCACGTCGAGAATTCTTTGCAGATCAAGAGATGTCAAAGGGGTTTCTTACTTACCTAACAAACGAGATGGGTAAAAGCTGGTTCATCAAGAATACGCAAGAAAATAACTTCGAATTGTTGATTCATCGCCAGAGATGTCAGAGAACCAATAGTTCATTATCTAATGGGTCTTTCCGTTCTAATACTCTATCC